ACATTTCCACTTCTTCATCAAAAGATGAGTTCCTTTTGAAGCCAGAATTGCTTTTCCTTGATATCGAACATAATGCATGAAAGGATCCGTGAAGAACCATAAAGTTTTCTGAAAAGAATTACGGTACACTATTATAAGATGTTCTATTTTTCCATAGAACTGTATTCGCTCAAGAAAGGTTCCAGAAGATGTTAATCGTAAATAAGAAGATTGTTTACGAAGAAAAACGAATAAAAATTCGCATTCAGATACATAAGAATTATATAGGAACAAAAATAGTCTTTTATTTTCTTTTGAAAAAACGTAAATTGATTTCTTCGGAGTAATGAGACTATTCCAATTATGATATTCGTGGAGAAAGAATCGCAATAAATGCAAAGATGGAACATCTTGGATCCGGCATTGAAGGATTTGAACCAAGATTTCAAAATGGATAGGATAGGGTATTAGTATATCTGACACATAATTTAAATGTGATAATTTGTCCTCTAAAAAGGGAAATATTGAATGAATAGATCGTAAATTCTGACATTTTGGTATTTCTTTTTCTTCGGGAAAAGATACTAATCGCAGCGAGAATGGAATTTCCACAATGACCGCAAAACCTTCTGATATCATCTGAGAAAAAAAATGAGAATAAAAATAATTGTTGTGCCCAACGAATCGATTTTGGTTAGAATAATTAACCGAATTAATCAAATAATTCTGTTGATACATTCGAATAATTAAACGTTTCACAAGTACTGAACTAGATTTATTGTCATAACCAATAATTTCCACGGGTTCGTAAAAAATCGAATCCTTTAAACCATGATCATGAGCAAACGCGTAAATATACTCCTGAAAAAGAAGCGGATATAGGAAGTGTTGTTGCCGAGATCTATCTTTTTCTAAATATCCTTGTAATTCTTCCATTTACATTTCTACTCTACTTGAGCCAGAGGCAGGAGGTTTTTCTTGATTTATCAAATGATACATACATAGTGCAAAATGGTCAGAACAGGGTATTACGTATTTTATTATGTATATACTATAGTAAGAAAAAATATATACCCCGGAAAAGAAACAGGGAGTCCAATCAACAGATCCTTTTACCTTCCTTTTCTATCCAATTGGTTTATGTTCGTTATAATTACAACAGGAGAAAAATCCTTTATTTTTGCAACCCAATCGCTCTTTTGACTTTGGAATAAATTCTATTAATCAATATACTGTTTCTTCTACACATCCGTCTACAATCCATAATAAAGAATAATTAGGATTCTGAAAAAAAAAGAAAAAATCAATGGTTCACTCACAGAAGAACCCACTCTTTCCCGCATTAGGCACTAATTCATTTTTAACGTCTAATTAGATCGGGTAATCATTCCAATTAAGAACATAAGCTCGTTGCTTTTTATTTTACCAGAATTGGAGCCATAGAGCTCTATCCATTTATTCAATAGACCCAACTGTAAATGTGAATTTCTTTTGTCCCCTTCCAAAAATCAAAACAATCTTTTGGAACTGTAACGATCCGGTAAGGATAAACTCAAAGTTCTACTTTAACTTTGACTTTCATTTCAAATTAAATAAATTAATAAAATAGAAAATCTAATAAAATAATAAATTGATTTTATTACGACATGCTGTTTTTTCCATTCATTACCCTTGAGGATCAGTCGTGGTCTTATAGACTATACCAATAGTCTGGACGAATTCGTTGCTTCATCCAAATGTGTAAAAGATCATAGTCGCACTTAAAAGCCGAGTACTCTACCGTTGAGTTAGCAACCCGGATAAATAGGATATGTAGATACGATCGAAATACAAAAATCAATTGAATTGCACTGCACGACCCTATCAAAACATTGAACTAGCAACACATCGAAAAGAAAGATTTTCTGATCAATTAGAAATACAAAATACCAAAATGAGCAGATCGGATTAAAAATATTCCCAATCGAAATGTAAAAATTATGACAGACCACCCATTTTTTATCAAATTCTTTTTTGATTTTCCTTAAGAAAATACATCTTGTATGAGAGTAAATGCAGCAAGGCAAACCCATCATTTGAGTGAAGGAAACAAAAAAAACCAATATGGGGTGGGGATAAACAGCCCTATTTATCTACGATCGAATTATATTTGTTCGATACACCATTGTCAATATAAATGCAATGTTGAGAAAATAAATCAAGTAAATAAAATAAAGACTTGTGTTGGATTGGCACAACATAAACATAAATAAGAAATTGGAATGGAAAAAATTAAGGAAAAGGTAAAGAAAAAATCCCCGGTTTATTCAATCAATAAAAGTACGATAAGCAAGCTTAACCCCTTGTTTGTTGTTAAATTGAATTCCCCCACCAAAATATGAATAAAGACCAAAATTATGAATAAAGCAAGAAAAAGGAAAATGGTGTGTAAATATAAATAATTACACAAGGATAGATACTAGTTACCCTTCCCTACTTTATTTTATTTATTTAACTATTTGGTTTTTTCCTTTAATTAACTCGAAGTTCTTTCTTTAAAGAATTCTGCCTTCCTTAAAATATCATAAACAGTTCCTGTGGGTTGAGCACCTTTTTCAAGGAAATATAGAATAGCAGGAACGTTTAAATAAGTTTGATTCTTTATCGGATCGTAAAAACCTACTTTTCGAAGATCTCTTCCTTCTCTTCGGGATCGAACATCAATTGCAACGATTCGATAGATGGCTCATTGGGATAGATGTAAATAAACAATGCCCCCCCTAGAAACGTATAGGAGGTTTTTTCCTCATACGGCTCGAGAAAAATGATTCTAATTTCTGTATATAATAGCAAATGGATCCATAAAATCATGAATTTTACTATGATTTGAATTGAGTACTTTTTTCTTCTTCCTTACAGAAAAGGGAAGAAATCTCATTCATACTCATAACTCAAGTTGGGTAATTCTGACAAGAAAATCCTTAGACATTTATTGAGCCGTCTCTAAACTCTTTTGTTTGTCTCATTTCGAATCTATTTTTATTCCTCAATCTGATCCAATTGTTGAGACAATTGAAAATAGTGTTTCCTTGTTTCGGAATCCTTTATCTTTGCTTTGTGAAATCATTGGGTTTAGACATTACCTCGGGGATCCTTATTCTTTTCAAAATGGCAGCAACATACCTTTTTTTGTTATTATATTCTATATAAATAGAATACGAACGATTGATTCCCTTGTGATACACTTTTCATCGAAATAGTTTTACCAATTTCGCAAAATTTGACTTTTCAAACTTGTTCTGAATTTGAACCTTTCGATTTAGAATTTATATATAGTGAGGATATACTTACAAAGTTGGTCTAACTTATTGATTTTCACTAACCCTAGATTCTTTCCCTTGAAAAATGAATCAATCCTTTCTTCTCGAGCTTCATCATGTACTATTTACTTATAACCCAAATAGGGTTCCGGGCAGAACAGAACAAACTATGTCGAGCCAAGAGCATCTTCATTACTATAGAAGATGGCAGATGTAAAAATCCACAGCCGATCATGTCCTTCAAGTCGCACGTTGCTTTCTACCACATCGTTTCAAACGAAGTTTTACCATAACATTCCTCTAATTGAAATTTCAAAGCGGTATGGAATTGATTCAATATAAAATCATGAATAGTCATTGGTTCAACCGGTATATAATAGTCCATACTTTCTATCTACGGATAAATAAGTATTTATCCGGATAAGGGTCAGCAAGGATCGAATTTTTTTAATTTAACCCCATATTATATCATATGAATGAAAATATTTATTTATAAATATAAATAAGACGAATAAACGAGTTTGCTTAAGACTTATTTTATTATTTACATCTTCAACAGATTGTTCGAGACGATCAATCATGAAGGATCCAGTTTTCTCGAACAAATAAACTATAAACCTCCAAAAGAGGTTTCTGTTTCTATAGTAGAATACTAATTATTTACAATCCCGAAATCAAATCAATTAGTAACCAAATAAGCTATTCCAATGACCCGAAAAAGTCGAACTTTTGATAATATAGATTTCTAATACTTCTTCCAGTACCAATCAAGAAAAAAAAAATGAAGTAAAAAAAAAAAAAAGATCTCGTGTAAGGTAAAATTAAGTTCCTTACGTTATTGTTATTCTTTCTTTCATCTGAAATAGAAAATCTGAATCAAGAATCAGAGAAGTATGATCTTTTCGGATCCATCATATACAACTAAGAGTTCTTACCTTAGCCGGGGTAATTTTAATTATAGATATTTTATAAATCACAGATCCTTTTCACTTAACCGAAAAGCCCTTGTTACTGAAATACAACAATACAATAAAAATACATAATATATATCATATAGGCATAGGCCTTGTTTTTTATACAGATTTTGTTTTACTTCAAATTCAAGAATTTTCGATCAATTCTAAAGTCAAGTACATGAAATATACGAATTTCTCCCCAATCACTACATTACATTGATTTACAATGGTTCATTTGAACCAGATAATATCTAAGATACAAAAAAATAAGGTCCAGATCAATCTGTTTTTCCTATTTTTTTTTCTTTTACCGCGCCAACCCAACTTTAATTAGAAGTTTTAAGACCTGTGATGAAATTCAAAACTCCCCACTCTTTAATCTTTACATTCTATGTGGAATTGGATGGGATATCATTTATTTTCTTTTTATTGACTTGACTTTAGGTTTGGGGAAAGGGAATAGAGAGGTCTTTCTCTCACATTGTGATTCAGAATGCATCATGTGATAATTCCCATTTCATAGGTATTAGATATGGGACATAAAGTTTCTCTAAGAAACTAACTTCAAAATGAATATGAAATGAATATGAGTAGTACGAGCATATCCTGAATGTTTATGATATAATAGGCCAAAAATCTCTTTTTTGAATGAAAATAAAGATATTCAATTTTACTCATATTTGACACTTGATTCCGTTTGTGAGAAACCAAACGAATTCTCAGATATGATTCTTAGAACCATTCTGAAAATTAATAAGAAAAAATTTTTCCCTTTAACAAATTCTTGTTTCATGTGGAATGCAGTGTGATCCCATCTCTCGTTTCATGAAAAACGATCTGGGACGGAAGGATTCGAACCTCCGAATAACGGGACCAAAACCCGCAGCCTTACCGCTTGGCCACGCCCCATTTTGATTTCTATTCGATACTAATCAACAGTAATATTGGTATTGGTTATTCGTCAATCCCAACCCAAATACATAAAACCATATGGGATATTTTGTTGCTAGGATTCAAGACATGTAGATATAGAATCAAAAAAATTCATTGATCATTACAGAAAATTCAATTAAAATATTGTATGAAAGCCGAATTCCTTATATTCTCATTTTAGAATGATAATGAGGGGAGGGATTTTTTATTTGGGAGAGTCCGAACCGAAGAAAAAGAAGGATTTCTTGATCTGCCTTTTTCATTTTTCCCTTATAATATAAAAATAACTCAAAATTTTCTAATCCACAAGAACGAAATGCTTGTTATGCTTAATATCTTTAGTTTAATCGGTATCTGTCTTAATTCTGTCCTTTATTCGAGTAGTTTTTTATTCGCCAAATTGCCCGAAGCTTATGCCATTTTCAATCCAATCGTAGATGTTATGCCTGTCATACCTGTACTCTTTTTTCTCTTAGCCTTTGTTTGGCAAGCCGCTGTAAGTTTTCGATGAAATCTTTAATACTCTGCTAAATTGATGATGCATTCGATAAAAAAATTCTCAAAATTGATAAGATCAGATAAGTCTTACATTACGAACCCTCGATTCAAAAATCGAAATTCTTGTATATTGAATGAATAACCACAGCGATGAATTTGGATCAGCCTTTTACCCGTTCTGACCTTCCAGTGAGTATGGACTATTAGGTACTCCACAATACCTAATTATTGATATGACAAGAAATTTCGGGTAACGAATGAATAAAAATCTTATTACAAATAAATTCGTTAAAATAAAATGAAGTCTTTTCTTGAAAAGTCATTTTATTTTTTCATTTTTGGGGGTGTCAAAACAAATAAAATGGTATATGTGGTAAAAAATAGGTAATCTATTCCCCTTTTTCAAAAAAAAAAAAGGATCTTGGAGATTGTGTAATGCTTACTCTCAAACTCTTTGTTTACACAGTAGTGATATTCTTTGTTTCCCTTTTTATCTTTGGATTCTTATCTAATGATCCAGGACGCAATCCTGGACGTGAGGAATAAAAAATTTCTAGTTTTTTTGCTTTTTTCTAAATAAATTCTTAATAATCTTATTTGTTTCATACATTTAACTATGATAAAATCAAGGGATGAGAATCTTTTCGAATTTGAAAATCCCAAGCGATCAGAGAAAGCGGAAAGAGAGGGATTCGAACCCTCGGTACAAATAATTCGTACAACGGATTAGCAATCCGCCGCTTTAGTCCACTCAGCCATCTCTCCTAATTCCAAATTTTAAATTTGTTATGTGATGTAACACGTGAAATAAAGATTGATAAAAATCTACCTTCTTTTATTTATTTTCTTTTTTCATTTTATTTATTTTTATTTATTTAATCTTATTTAACTTTATTATTATTTATTTTATTATATAATTCTATTATTAAAATAGAAATTAGAAATATTCTGAAATATTCTATAAAATATTCTAACAAATAATAGAAATTATTTAAATATTAAATAGTTATTTAAATTTAAACTTATTTAAACTTAAACAAAGTATTTAATATTTAAATAATTTAAATAAAATAAAAGGAAAGGTATATATTTATACTAAATATTTATATATAGTATAAATATATTATGTATAAGAAAAATAAGAAAAAGATAGAAAAAAGCAATTGATCAGGAATTCAATATAGATAATGACTCAAAATGGATCTCCTCAATAGAAAGAATATCTTAGTTCTTTGATTTTATACGAAAGGTTTATTCTCCCGGCCTGATCTGCTTAAGTACTGGCCGGGACATTTCTTCTTTTATTCCAATGAATCCTTCATAGATCAAACGATTTAATTTGGAATTTATAGCAATCAAAAATACTTGTTATTGAAGCAACAACAACAAGAGAAATTTCCATTATCATTCCTATGATCGAAGTGCCTTTTATTATAATTTAATTTAATATTTCTTTTTTATTCTTCTTTTTTTTTTATTGATTTTTCTTTTTCTCAGTTTATTACTTAATTTCTTACTGTTGTCAAGTAAGGAATAAAAAAACACATATGATAACATATCATATATATATATATATACATTAAACAATGTTAAATTACATTTAACATTGTTTAATATTAAAAATATTTCTATTCTAACATATTTCTATTCTAATAGAATAGAACTCAATATAACTCATTTACTTCTTCAAGAGACAAACTTTATTTGAACAGTTGAGATTCAATTGACCCGAATTCATAAGATCTGGCACTGGCAGTTTAAAAGAAGGTGAAAAAGGGGGGGTCCATGTATACAGAATTTCTAATTTTTATAGTCTAGCTTCAATCACCCCTTCA